TTAAAAATAAGCTAAAATAAGCTTTTGGGCTCATACCTCAAATATAAAGGAAATCCTTTTTTTTAAAAATTATAATAAAGTGCCTGATTAAAGGATTATTCTGATAGGATAAATTAAGTAGATTTTCTACCTTTATTATATTTTATAGAATTAAACTATATCTAATAATATCAAAAATTATTGTGCATCTTACACTAAAATATAATTTTTATAATAAAATTAATCAAATTTTAAAATTACATTAGTAATTATTTTTTATTTATTTTTTATTTAATTCAAACAAAATATTTTTTTTATTTATTTTATTTATCAGAACTATAATTTCTATTTCTTCTAATTCTTGATTTGGTTGTTGAATTGGAATAGAAATTAATTTACTGAGATTCATCCCCCTAATCTCAAACTCTAATAATCTTCTCTCATCAGAAGCATCTTTAAAATATTTTTTAACTCAATCTATTGCCTCAATAAACTTTTTATTTTCAATTTTAATTAATATAACTTTAATAAAAAATTTTGAAATTAATAATTTTACTTCCATTATAATTAATTCATCACTATTTATAAAAATAGGTTCAGCTCCATTTCATTTTTGATTCCCAAATATTTCAGAAGGATTATCATGATTTAATAATTTTATTTTAATAACATGACAAAAAATTACTCCATTAATTTTATTTTCTTATTATTTTAATTTTAATTATTCTTATTTTGTTATTATTTTAAATGTAATAATTGGAGCTATTGGAGGATTAAATCAAACATCTCTTCGTAAATTAATAGCATTTTCATCTATCAATAATTTAGGGTGAATAATTTTTTCTATTATAATTAGAGAAAATTTATGAATTTTTTATTTTTTTATATATACATTTTTAATTAGAATTATATTTTTTTTATTTTATATTTTAAATTTATTCTTTATTAATCAATTATTTATTAGAAATATTAATTTTATAATTAAAATAAATTTATTAATTAATTTTATATCTTTAGGAGGATTGCCTCCTTTTATTGGATTTGTTCCCAAATGAATTATTATCAATTTTTTAATATTAAATAAATTTTATTTATTAACATTTATTATATTAATAAGAAGACTTATTACTATTTATTTTTACATTCGAATCATTTATTCATCATTTATATTTAATTATTTTAAAATAAAATGATTTAAAATTAATTTAAAAAATAATTTTATAATTTTTATTAATTTATTTTCATTTATTTCTATTACAGGAATAATTCTTAGAACTTATTTATATATATAAAGGTTTTAAGTTAAATAAACTAATAATCTTCAAAATTATTTATAAAGAAATATTCTTTAAGCCTTAGTAAATATTTACTCCTTAAAATTTGCAATTTTATATCATACTCTTATGAATATAAGACCTTTAATAATATAATAAAAGAGAATATTTCTCGTAAATAAATTTACAATTTATCGCTTAATCTCAGCCATTTTATTTAGCGAAAATGACTTTATTCTACAAATCATAAAGATATTGGAACATTATATTTTATTTTTGGAATTTGAGCAGGAATAGTAGGAACTTCTTTAAGTTTATTAATTCGAGCAGAATTAGGAAATCCAGGTTCTTTAATTGGAGATGATCAAATTTATAATACAATTGTCACAGCTCACGCATTTATTATAATTTTTTTTATAGTTATACCTATTATAATTGGTGGATTTGGAAATTGATTAGTACCTTTAATATTAGGAGCTCCTGATATAGCTTTCCCCCGAATAAATAATATAAGATTTTGGTTATTACCTCCTTCTTTAATATTATTAATTTCTAGTAGTATTGTAGAAAATGGAGCAGGTACTGGTTGAACAGTATATCCCCCCCTCTCATCAAATATTGCTCATAGAGGTAGATCAGTTGATTTAGCTATTTTTTCTCTACATTTAGCAGGTATTTCATCTATTTTAGGTGCAATTAATTTTATTACTACAATTATTAATATACGAGTTAATAATATATCTTTCGATCAAATACCATTATTTGTTTGAGCTGTTGGAATTACAGCATTTTTATTATTATTATCTTTACCAGTATTAGCGGGAGCTATTACAATATTATTAACAGATCGAAATTTAAATACATCATTTTTTGATCCTGCAGGAGGAGGAGATCCGATTTTATATCAACATTTATTTTGATTTTTTGGACATCCAGAAGTATATATTTTAATTTTACCTGGATTTGGAATAATTTCTCATATTATTTCTCAAGAAAGTACTAAAAAGGAAACATTTGGATGTTTAGGAATAATTTATGCTATAATAGCAATTGGATTATTAGGATTTATTGTTTGAGCTCATCATATATTTACTATTGGTATAGATATTGACACACGAGCTTATTTTACATCAGCAACTATAATTATTGCAGTACCTACAGGTATTAAAATTTTTAGTTGATTAGCTACTCTTCATGGTACACAAATTAACTATAATCCTTCAATTTTATGAAGTTTAGGATTCGTATTTTTATTTACAGTTGGGGGATTAACAGGAGTAATTTTAGCTAATTCTTCAATTGATATTACCCTTCATGATACTTATTATGTTGTTGCTCATTTTCATTATGTTCTTTCTATGGGAGCTGTATTTGCAATTATAGGAGGATTTATTCACTGATATCCTCTATTTTTAGGATTAACATTAAATCCATTTTTATTAAAAATTCAATTTTTTATTATATTTTTAGGAGTTAATTTAACTTTTTTCCCCCAACATTTTTTAGGTTTAGCAGGTATACCTCGACGATATTCAGATTATCCTGACTCATATATTTCTTGAAATTTAATTTCATCATTGGGATCTTATATTTCTTTATTAGCAGTAATAATAATTTTAATCATTATTTGAGAATCAATAATTTTTCAACGAGTTACTTTATTTCCATTAAATCTTTCATCATCTATTGAATGATATCAAAATTTACCACCAGCTGAACATTCTTATAATGAATTGCCAATTCTAAGAAATTAATTTCTAATATGGCAGATTATATGTAATGGATTTAAACCCCATTTATAAAGGATTTCCTTTTTTTAGAAATGGCAACTTGATCTAATTTTAACTTACAAAATGGAGCATCCCCATTAATAGAACAAATTATTTTTTTTCATGATCATACATTAATTATTTTAATTATAATTACTATTTTAGTTGGATATTTAATATTAAATTTATTTTTTAATAAATATATTAATCGATTTTTATTAGAAGGACAATTAATTGAAATAATTTGAACTATTCTCCCAGCTATTACTTTAATTTTCATTGCTTTACCATCTTTACGACTTCTTTATTTATTGGATGAACTTAATAATCCATTAATTACTTTAAAATCAATTGGACACCAATGATATTGAAGTTATGAATATTCAGATTTTCATAACATTGAATTTGATTCTTATATAATTCCATCTAATGAATTATTAAATAATAGTTTTCGATTATTAGATGTAGATAATCGAATTATCTTACCTATAAATAACCAAATTCGAATTATAGTTACAGCTACAGATGTTATTCACTCATGAACTATTCCATCATTAGGAGTTAAAGTAGACGCTAATCCTGGTCGATTAAATCAAACAAATTTTTTTATTAATCGACCTGGATTATTTTTTGGACAATGTTCTGAAATTTGTGGAGCAAATCATAGATTTATACCAATTGTAATCGAAAGAATTTCAATTAAAAATTTTATTAATTGAATTAATAATTATTCTTCATTAGATGACTGAAAGCAAGTACTGGTCTCTTAAACCATTTTATAGTAAATTAGCAATTACTTCTAATGAATAAAAGAATTAGTTAATCTATAACATAAATATGTCAAATTTAAATTATTACATAAGTAATATTCTTTTATTCCTCAAATAATACCTATTAATTGAATTTTTTCTTTATTTTTTTTTATTTTTATTTTTATTTTATTTAATATTTTTAATTATTATATTTATTTTTATTCTAATTATTATTCTAAAAATAACATAAAAATTACCCCTAAAAATAATATTTTCTGAAAATGATAAGAAATTTATTTTCAATTTTTGACCCATCTACTAATTTATTTAATTTACCAATTAATTGAATAAGAACAATATTAGGATTTATATTCTTACCTTATTCATTTTGATTTATCCCTAATCGACATTTTTTTATTTGAAATTTTATTTTAAATAAATTACATAATGAATTTAAAACATTACTAAAAAATAATTATTTTAAGGGATCAACTTTTATTTTTATTTCAATATTTTCATTTGTTTTATTTAATAACTTTTTAGGACTTTTTCCATATATTTTTACTAGAACAAGTCATTTAACATTAACTTTATCTATTTCTTTACCATTATGATTAAGATTTATATTATACGGTTGAATTAATAATTATCAACATATATTTATTCATATAATCCCTCAAGGAACTCCAGGTATTTTAATACCTTTTATAGTATTAATTGAAACAATTAGAAATATTATTCGACCTGGAACTTTAGCTGTTCGACTTACTGCAAATATAATTGCTGGTCATTTATTAATAACATTACTTAGAAGTACAGGACCTAATTTATCATATTTATTTATTATTTTATTAATTTTTATTCAAATTATATTATTAATTTTAGAATCAGCTGTTGCTATTATTCAATCTTATGTTATTGCCATTTTAAGAACATTATATTCTAGTGAAGTAAATTAATTTAATTTAAATATTTAATGAAAAATAATTTTAATTATCATCCATATCATTTAGTTGATTATAGACCTTGACCTTTAACTGGAGCTATTGGAGTTTTAACTTTAGTTACAGGTATAATAAAATGATTCCATAATTTTAATATAAATTTATTAATCTTAGGATATATTATTACAATTTTAACTATGTATCAATGATGACGAGATATTTCTCGAGAAGGAACATACCAAGGTAAACATACTTTATTAGTTACAAAAGGACTTCGATGAGGAATAATTTTATTTATTGTATCAGAAATTTTTTTTTTTATTTCTTTTTTTTGAGCTTTTTTTCATAGAAGTTTATCGCCAAATATCGAAATTGGAGCAATATGACCCCCAATAAGAATTTATCCATTTAACCCATTTCAAATTCCCCTTCTTAATACAATTATTTTAATTAGATCAGGAGTAACAGTTACATGAGCTCATCATGCTATTATAGAAAACAATTATTCTCAAGCTAACCAAAGATTATTTTTAACTATTTTATTAGGAATTTATTTTACTATTTTACAAGCTTACGAATATTTAGAAGCTCCTTTTTGTATTGCTGATAGTATTTATGGATCTACATTTTTTATAGCAACAGGATTTCATGGTCTTCATGTTATTATTGGAACTATTTTTTTAACAGTATGTTTTATTCGACAATTAAATAATCACTTTTCAAGAAATCATCATTTTGGATTTGAAGCAGCAGCTTGATATTGACATTTTGTAGATGTTGTTTGATTATTTCTTTATATTTCAATTTATTGATGAGGAAATTAATTAATTATTTATATAATATATTTAGTATATTTGACTTCCAATCAAAAAGTTTAATTTTATTTTAATATAAATAATTATTTTAATAATTAATATTTTATTTTTAATTTTAATTATTTCTAATATTCTTATAATACTTTCTATTATTTTATCTAAAAAATCTTTTATAGATCGAGAAAAATGTTCTCCATTTGAATGTGGATTTGACCCAAAATCAATAGCTCGTATACCTTTCTCATTACACTTTTTTTTAATTACTATAATTTTTCTTATTTTTGATGTTGAAATTGCTTTAATTTTCCCAATTATTTTAACATTTAAAATAGTTAATTTAATAACTTGAATAAAAATTAGATTTTTTTTTATTTTTATTTTATTATTAGGGTTATACCATGAATGAAATCAAAATATATTAAATTGAACAAATTAGAGCTTGAATAAGTATTTCATTTACATATTATATATATATATATATATATATATATATATATATAAATATAAGGATTATAGTTTATTAAAACATTTGATTTGCATTCAAAAAATATTGAAATTCAATTTATCTTAAATAAGAAGCAAAAATTGCATTTAATTTCGACTTAAAATTTAGAGTATAATACTCCTTATTTATTAATTGAAACCAAATTAGAGGTATATCACTGTTAATGATAAAATTGAATAACTTATTCCAATTAAAGAAATATAAATTATTTAAAATTAAGCTGCTAACTTAATTTTTAGTGGTTAAATTCCATTAATATTTCTTTTCTTCTTCTTTTCTTTTTATTTGTTTTTTATTTGTTTTTTATTTGTTTTTTATTTGTTTTTTATTTGTTTTTTATTTGTTTTTTATTTGTTTTTTATTTGTTTATGTAGTTTAATAAAAACATTACATTTTCATTGTAAAAATAAAAATTTATTTTTTTCATAAATATATTTAAAGATTAAATAATCTCCTTAATATCTTCAATATTACACTCTTAATTTATAAGCTATTTAAATAAACATTAATAATTATTATATATATAATAATTATTATTCAAATAACAAATCTAAATAAATAAATTTTTAAATTATTTATTTGAAAAATATTATAAAAAATAGAATATTTTTTTAAAATAATTATTAAACCTTGACCTCTATATATTTCTCTTCATCCTATATCAACAATTTTTAATAAATTTTGACTAAAATTTAAAAAATTATAAGTCAATCCATAAGTTGATAATGTAGGTATAAATCATATTAAACTTAAAAAACTTCTTAAATTATAAGTTATTAGAAATTTATTAACTCTATAAATTTTTATATTTCTTAATATAAATCCTATTAACCCCCCTAATAATCTTACATAAATAACTATTATTTTTAAATTAAAAGGCAAATAAATTATATAAGGATAATAAAAAATTATTCATCTTAAAAATCTACCTCTAACTAATCTTATAAATAATAATATTATTATTCCTTTTAATATTGTATAATCTTCATCATATAAATTATAAATTCTTATTAAATTATAATCATTAATTATTATATATATTAATAAACGAATAGTATAAAATATAGTTAAACCTGTAGAAATATAATAAAAAAAAAAAACAAATATATTTAAATTACTAAAACTTACCATTTCTAAAATTAAATCCTTAGAATAAAATCCAGCTAAAAAAGGAATTCCACATAAAGCTATATTAGAAATATTTAAACATAAAGAAGTTATTGGTAAATATAATCTAATCCCTCCTATATAACGAATATCTTGAATATCATTTATTATATGAATAATTACACCAGCACATATAAATAATAAAGCCTTAAATATGGCATGACTTAATAAATGAAAAAAAGCTAAATCAGGAAATCCTATTCTTAAAATTCTTATTATTAAACCTAATTGTCTTAAAGTAGATAAAGCAATAATCTTTTTTAAATCAAACTCATAATTAGCCGATACTCCTGCTATAAATATTGTTAATATTCCAAGTAATAATAAAATTTTAATAAAAAAAGTATTTAAAATTAATATATTAAAACGAATTAATAAATAAACTCCTGCTGTTACTAATGTTGAAGAATGGACTAAAGCAGAAACTGGGGTAGGAGCAGCTATTGCAGCAGGTAATCAAGATCTAAATGGAATTTGAGCTCTTTTAGTTATAGCAGCTATAATAATTATAATTCTAATAAATCTTATAATTAAATCATTTTTTATAAAATTTAAATAAAAAATATAATTTCATCTTCCATAATTTATTATTCAAGAAATAACTATTAAAATTAAAACATCACCAATTCGATTAGACAAAGCAGTTAATATTCCTGCATTATAAGATTTTAAATTTTGATAATAAATTACTAATAAATAAGATACTAAACCTAATCCATCCCAACCTAATAAAATTCTAATAATATTTGGTCTAATAATTAATAAAATTATAGAAAAAACAAATAATAAAACTAAAATAATAAAACGAATTAAATTCAAATCAGAAGATATATATCTTTTTCTATAATAAATTACAACAGAAGAAATTATTAAAACAAATATTATAAATAATAATGATATTCAATCTAATAAAATAGATATAACCACTCTTATAGAATTAAAAGAAATTAATTCTCACTCAAAAAAAATAACTATATTATTTATAATTAAATAAATTATAAAAATAAAACTAATTATGCTAAAAAAAAATAAAAATATAAATATTAAAAAACAAATATTCTTACTATTAATAATTTAAAATGAAATTAATTCATATTTTTGACTCCACAAATCAATATTTTTATTAAATTATTTAAATTCTAATTAATTATAAAATATTCAACTTTTAAAATTATAATATTTAAAGGAAATCAATGTAATAATAATAATAAATATTCTCGTGAAACTCCTCTATAAAATCTATATATTCCTTGATAAAATTTTCCATGCTGAGTATAAGAATATAAATATAATCTATAACCAGCTCTAAAAAAAGAAATTAATATTAACATAATTATAGAAAATCATGATCATCTTACTAATCTATTAATTAATCTAATTTCACCTAACAAATTTAAAGAAGGAGGAGCAGACATATTTGAAGATATTAATATAAATCATCACATTCTTATTGAAGGTATAAAATTTATTATACCCTTATTAATATATAATCTACGACTATGTAAACGTTCATAATTAATATTAGCAAGACAAAATATTCCAGAAGAACACAATCCATGACCAATTATTATAATATAAGAACCAAAATATCCTCAATAATTTATAATTATAATTCCTCTAATTACAATTCTTATATGAGAAACTGATGAATAAGCAATTAAAGATTTAATATCAACTTGGCAAAAACATTTTAATCTAACATAAAACCCACCTAATAATCTTACAATTAATCAAATATAATTTAATTTTATATTAATTTCCTGTAAAAAAATTAAAACTCGTAATAATCCATAACCCCCTAATTTAAGTATAATCCCAGCTAAAATTATAGAACCTGAAACTGGGGCTTCAACATGAGCCTTAGGAAGTCATAAATGAACAAAATATATAGGTATTTTTACTAAAAAAGCTAAAACTATACAAAAATATAATAAAATATAATTTATATTAAAAAATTTTAAAAAATAAATTATTATTCTATTAATTTCTCTATATATATAAAATAAACCTATTAATAAAGGTAAAGAAGCAAATAATGTATAAAATATTAAATACATACCCGCTTGAATTCGTTCAGGTTGATATCCTCAACCAATAATTAATAATAATGTAGGAATTAATCTACCTTCAAAAAATAAATAAAATAAAAATAAATTTATAGTTCTAAAAGTTAAAAATAATAAAATTAATAAAATTATAATATTTAATAAAAAAAAATTAATATAATAACCAACTTTAAATAAATTTTCTCTTGACATAATTATTAATAAACAAATTCAAATTCTTAATAAAATTAAACCAAAAGAAATAAAATCACAAGATAATATATAACTAAAATTACTTACTATATAAGTTAAAGATAAATTTATAAATATAAATATTAAAATAAATAAAAAAAACTGAACCATTCAAAATATATCGTTTATAAAACATAAAGGAATTATAAAAATTATATAAAATAATAACTTTATCATAAATTATAATAAATTAAATCTTTGAAAATAATCATTACCATATGTTCGAATTATAGAAACTAAAATAGATAATCCTAAAGCTCCTTCACATACACTAAAAACTAAAAATACTATTAATATATACATATCATAATTAATTATTATTAAATAAATCAATAAAAAAAAAAAAATTCTTAAAACTATAAACTCTAAACTTAATAAGGTAATTAATAAATGTTTATTTTTAGAAATAAAAATTAAATTCCCAATAAAAAATATAATAATAAAAATAATCCACATACTTATAATTATCATTATATAATTAATTTGTTTTTATAGTTTAAAAAAAACATTGGTCTTGTAAATCAAAATTAAGAATTTATCTTTAAAAACTCAAAAAAAAAGGAAATCCTTTATCAATAATCCCCAAAATTATTATTTTTTATAAACTATTTTTTGAATGATAAAATTAACCATTTCTATAATTATAATTATATTATCATTTTTTATATATTTTCTTAATCATCCATTATCAATAGGATTAATGATCTTAATTCAAACTATATTAACCTGTTTATTATCAGGAATAATAATTAAAACATATTGATTTTCTTATATTTTATTTTTAACATTCTTAGGAGGATTATTAGTTTTATTTATTTATGTTTCAAGAATTGCATCAAATGAATTATTTGTAATATCTAATAATATAAAATTATTTATATTTATTTTAATAATTATATTAATTTTTATACAAATTTTATTTATAAAAAATTTAAATTGAATAAATTTAAATAATAATTCAGAAATAGATAATTTTTTTGACATATTCTGATTTAATAATGAAAATAAAATTAACATAAATAAATTATATAATAATAAATCTTCAATATTAATATTATTATTAATTATTTATTTATTTATTACTTTAATTGCTATTGTTAAAATTACAAATATCTTTTATGGACCTTTACGAACCTTTAATTATTAATAAATATTTAAAAATGTTAAATATATTTAAACCTTTACGAAAAACTCATCCTATTTTAAAAATTATTAATGGATCTTTAATTGATTTACCTTCTCCGTCTAATATTTCATCATGATGAAATTTTGGATCATTATTAGCATTATGTTTAATTACTCAAATTTTAACAGGATTATTTTTAACAATATATTATACAGCAAATATTGAAATAGCATTTTATAGTGTTAATTACATTTGTCGAAATGTAAATTATGGTTGATTAATTCGAACTCTTCATGCTAATGGAGCTTCTTTTTTTTTTATTTGTATTTATATTCATATTGGACGAGGAATTTATTATGAATCTTTCAACTTAAAATTAACATGATTAGTAGGAATTATTATTTTATTTATATTAATAGGAACAGCATTTATAGGTTATGTTTTACCTTGAGGACAAATATCATTTTGAGGAGCAACAGTAATTACTAATTTATTATCAGCAATTCCTTATTTAGGAGATATATTAGTAAAATGAATTTGAGGAGGATTTGCGGTAGATAATGCAACACTTACTCGATTTTATACATTTCATTTTTTATTACCTTTTATTATTTTAATATTAACTATAATTCATTTATTATTTTTACATCAAACAGGATCTAATAATCCTTTAGGATTAAATAGAAATCTTGATAAAATTCCATTTCATCCATTTTTTACATATAAAGATCTAATTGGATTTATTATTATAATTTTTTTTTTAACTATATTAACCTTAATTAATCCATATTTATTAGGAGATCCTGATAATTTCATTCCAGCTAATCCTTTAGTTACTCCTATTCACATTCAACCAGAATGATATTTTTTATTTGCATATGCTATTCTTCGATCAATTCCTAATAAATTAGGAGGTGTAATTGCTTTAGTAATATCTATTTTAATTTTAGTTATCTTACCTTTTACTTTTAATAAAAAAATACAAGGATTACAATTTTACCCAATTAATCAATTATTATTTTGAATATTTATTATTATAGTTATCTTATTAACTTGAATCGGAGCACGACCTGTAGAAATTCCATATATTTTAACAGGACAAATTTTAACAATCTTATATTTCAGATATTTTATTATTAACCCATTATTAAGTATATTTTGAGATAATTTAATTTTTAAAAAATAATTTTTAATTCTTAAATAATTATATTATATATATTTATATATATAATATATATATATATATATATATATATTATATATATATATATATATATATAAATAAAAATTAATGAGCTTGTTAAAGCATTTGTTTTGAAAACTTAAGAAAGAATTATTATTCTATTAATTTATACTAAAAAAAATATATTAAAAAAAAATCTTAAAACCTAAAAAAAATAATAAAAAATTTAAAGAAACAGGTAAATAACTCTTTCAAGCTAAATATATTAATTTATCATAACGATAACGAGGTAATGTACCTCGAACTCAAATAAATAAAAATGATATTAAAGTTAATTTTAAATAAAAAATTAATCTTAATCTATAACCACCTATATAGATAATAACAAATAAAAATCTTATAAATAAAATACTTGAATATTCTGCTAAAAAAATTAAAGCAAAACCACCTCTTCTATATTCAATATTAAATCCAGAAACTAATTCTCTTTCACCTTCAGCAAAATCAAATGGTGTACGATTAGTTTCAGCTAATATAGAAGAAATTCACATTATAGATAAAGGAATTATTAAAAATATCATTCAAATTAATTTTTGATAAAAATAAAAATTTATCAAATTAAAATCTATAATTATAATAATTCTAGATATTAAAATTAAAGCTATTCTAACTTCATAAGAAATAGTTTGAGCTACAGCTCGTAATCCTCCTAATAATGCATAATTAGAATTTGAAGATCAACCAGCAATTATAACAGTATAAACTCCTATTCTTGTACAACATAAAAAAAATATAATACCTAAATTAAAACTAATTATATTAAAATAATAAGGAATTAATATCCAAATTAATAAAGATAAAATAAATCTAACAACAGGAGAAAAATAATAACAATAATAATTAGAAAAATTAGGATAAGTAGTTTCTTTTGAAAATAATTTAATAGCATCAGAAAAAGGTTGTATAATACCTATAAATCCAACTTTATTAGGTCCTTTACGAAGCTGAATATAACCTAAAACTTTACGTTCTAATAAAACTAAAAAAGCAACACCAATTAATACTCCTAAAATTAAAATTAATAATCCTATTATAATTATAAATAAATCAATTATTATCATTACTACATATATAATAAATTATATATTAATGACTTCTAAAATCATCACATTTTTCTGCCAAAATAGCAAATATAAATTTATTAAAATTTACTAATATTCAAATAAATTAATTTAATTATAATATTTGATCCTTTCGTACTAAAATATTAAAAATATTAAAAGATAGAAACCAACCTGGCTTACACCGGTTTGAACTCAGATCATGTAAGATTTTAATGATCGAACAGATCAAAATTTTAAACTTTTGCATCTAAATTTTATCTTAATCCAACATCGAGGTCGCAAACTTTTTTTTTTATTTGTACTAAAAAAAAAAATTACGCTGTTATCCCTAAGGTAATTTTTTCTTATAATCAATAATACTGGATCAATAAATCACTTATTTATGTTTATTTATAAAAAAAGTTAAATAAATTTTTCTATCACCCCAATAAAATAATTAATTTAATTTAAAAATTTACATAAATTCATAATTTAAAATAAATTAATTATAAAACTCTATAGGGTCTTCTCGTCTTTTTAATATATTTTAACTTTTTAAATAAAAAATTAAATTCAATTTAATATTATAGAGACAATCTATATTTCATCCAATCTTTCATACAAGTCACCAATTAAGAGACTAATGATTATGCTACCTTTGTACAGTCAATATACTGCAGCCCTTTAATTAAATATCAGTGGGCAGATTAGACTTTAAATTATTAATTCAAAAAGACATGTTTTTGATAAACAGGTGAATATATAATATGAAAATATAATTTTAAAAATATTAAAATAAATATCATAATTAATTTGTCGAGTTCCTTTAAAATAATTATTATAAAATAAATTTTATTTATTTAATTATTAAAAATAAATTTATAAATTTACTAATTTTATCATTATAACTATATTTATTTTATTAAAAAATATTTTTTTATAAAAAATTAAATTTCAATTAAATTTTAAATAAATTTAAAATTATTTATAATAAATTAAAATTTATTAACAATATAAATTATAAAATTTTTAAAATATAAAATATTTATTATAAAAATTTAATTTAAAGCTTATCCCTTAAAATATTAAATTAAAATAAAAATTTATTTAAATTAATTAATAAATTTTTAATTTTAATTAAAAATTAAATTTTTTTCTAAAAAAACTAGATATATTTAAAAACGATTAACATTTCATTTCTAATTAATTATTTAAAATATTTATGAAACAATAAATTTTTTAATTAATTAACTCTTTTAAATTCGAGAATTTTAAAAAATAAATTTTTTATTAATAAACTCTGATACACAAGATACAATAATATAAATTTACTTTTAAATAATTTTATTTTCAATTATTTCAAATTTCTTTTACAATACTATTAAACTATAAAAATTAAAATTTTTTCTATTAAAAATACTTTAACCCCCATATATTTTTAATATTAAAATTTCTTTTATTATAATTATATTTATTAATTCCCCCATTCAAATTAATTAATAAAAATTTAATATCTTTTCAATGTAAATGAAATACTTATTCAAGCTCTAATTTGTTCTTTCTAGAAACACTTTCCAGTACCTCTACTTTGTTACGACTTATTTCAATTTATAAATGAAAGCGACGGGCAATATGTACATATTTTAATAAAAAATCATTTTATTAAATTAAATAAAATTACATTTAAATCCAATTTCAATTAATTATTTCATATTAATATCCAAATAAAATAAATTTATTGTAATCCATTATATTCTTAATTATAATCTGCATCTTGATCTGATTTAATTTTAAATTTAAATTTTTAAATATTATTTTTATTAAAAAATATTTTTTTAACAACGATATACAAAATTTTAAATTAAGTAAATTTATTCGTGGATTATCAATTATTAAACAGATTCCTCTAAATAAACTAAAATACCGCCAAATTATTTAAGTTTCAATAAAAAATTACCTACTATTTTAGTATAATAATTTAAATTTTAATAATAGGGTATCTAATCCTAGTTTTTTATTAAATTTATTAAATCATAATTTCTAAATAATTTTTCTATAAATTAAAATTTCACCTAATAATTTAAATTTTAAATTATTTAATTAAATTTATTATTTAATTACTAAAAAATTTTAAATCAATTTTTGTATAACCGCAACTGCTGGCACAAAATTAGTTATTAATTAATATATTACTAAATCTTAATTACTTAAATTTTTAAAATTAATTACTACATAAAAAATTATTTATTATCTAAATAAATAAAAATTAACACTAAAATTTATATGTAAAATAAATTTAAAATAAAATTTTTAAACCATAAAAAATTTATTTATTAGTACAATTTTTCACATAGAATTTTTTTTTTTTTTTTTTTATATTAAAATATTTAATATAAATTAATAAAATTTTAATATTTTCTTCTATTTTTTTTCTTATAATATTAAGTTTAAATATAAAGTTGCTATTTGAATTTTTAAAATTTAATAAATTATATTATATTGAAATAATTAATTTTAATTTAATTATAATTTATATATATATATATATATTAATATATTAAATTTTTATTATATATATATATATAATTATATAAATAAATCCTATTATTTAAACTTTTTAACCATCTCTAATAATTTTTCTAATAAATATTATTATATATTTA